CAAATCTTTAAGCCGTTTTATTTCACTCATATAACTATCTGGTTTAGTTTATCAACCCCAATGATGAATACAAAAATATAAATATTCAGTTCATTTAACTTTCTTGCTAGAAATAAAAGAAATAGGGGAAATCTTATGTCTCACTGAATCACACGTAGAGATATTGATAATACACATAGAGTTAATGGTATTTCATAACTAATTGATTGAGCAGCAGCCCTTAATCCACCTAAAAAGGAATATTTATTATTTGATCCATATCCCGACATAAGAAGTCCAACGGGAGCAAGGCTTGAAACGGCGATCCATAAAAAAACACCAATACTAAGATCAGCTAGAATAAGTCGATAGCTAAAAGGAATTACTGAATAACTTAGAAAAATGGATATGACCGCTATGGATGGCCCGATACTGAATAAACGAGTATCGCCTCTAGATGGAAGAAGATTCTCTTTGAAAAGTAGTTTTGTACCATCTGCTAGAGCTTGAAGAATTCCTAAAGGCCCGGCGTATTCAGGTCCAATACGTTGTTGTATTCCTGCAGATATTTCTCTTTCTAACCAAACAATTACTAGTACACCTAGTGTGATTCCTAATACAAGAGTCAAAATAGGGACAAGCATCCATATGATCCCATAGACCTCTTTTAAGGATTCCAATCTGGAAAAAGAATTGATAGTTTGTATTTCAGTTGTATCAATTATCATTTCAACGATCAACTTCTCCCATAATGATATCTATGCTACCTAGTATCGTCATAATATCAGCCAATTTCGTTCTTTTAACTAACTGAGGAAGAATTTGCAAGTTGATAAAACCCGGTGGTCGAATTTTCCATCTCCAAGGAAAAACACTCTGATCTCCTATCATAAAAATTCCCAATTCGCCTTTTGGTGCTTCAACTCTTACATAAAGTTCTTGTTTCGGCAATTCAAAAGTTGGAGAAGGTTTTTTACTAATAAATCGATATTGAAAATCATTCCATTCAGGGTTTTTTATTCTATCAAAGCGCCGGATTTCTAAATTCTCATAGGGTCCCCCTGGAATTCCTTCCAGGGCCTGTTGGATAATTTTTATGGATTCTGTCATTTCACTGATTCGTACTAAATAACGCGCTAATGAATCCCCTTCTTTTTGCCATTGAACCTCCCAATCAAATTCGTCATAACACTCATAACGATCAACTTTACGAAGATCCCATTGTATTCCGGAAGCTCGTAGCATTGGTCCTGATAAACCCCAATTTAGTGCTTCTTCTGCGCCAATAATGCCTACGCCTTCAACTCGTTCTAAAAAAATAGGATTCCGTGTAATAAGCTTTTGATATTCAGCAACCCCGGTTAAAAAATAATCGCAAAAATCCAAACATTTATCTATCCAGCCATGAGGTAGATCAGCAGCTACTCCCCCGATACGAAAATAATTATGCATCATGCGCATACCGGTGGAAGCTTCGAATAGGTCATATATCAATTCTCGTTCTCGAAAAATATAGAAGAAAGGAGTCTGCGCCCCAATATCTGCCATAAAAGGGCCAAGCCATAACAAATGGGAAGCGATACGACTCAACTCCAACATAATAGCTCTGATATAGCTAGCCCTTTGAGGTACTTGAATATTGCCTAGTTGTTCCGGTCCATTTACAGTTATTGCTTCTGTGAACATAGTAGCTAAATAATCCCAACGCGTTACATAAGGCAAATATTGTATAATTGTTCGATTTTCCGCAATTTTCTCCATCCCTCTATGTAAATAACCCAATATCGGTTCACAGTCAATAACATCTTCACCGTCGAGAGTAACTATCAGTCGAAGAACACCATGCATTGATGGGTGGTGAGGGCCCATATTGACTATCATGAGGTCTTTTCTTGTAGTTGATTCAATCATAAGTTTTTTTACCGAGTCATTCTTCCATGCGTTTCTGAAAGTAAAAATAAGTTCATCAAAAATGAATAAGTTTAAATGGTATCACACTTAAAATTAATGAGTTTTTATTTCTCGAATACCCAACTCACCAATTAATTCTTTATAACGCCCTATATTCTTTTTTGACAAATAAGCCAGCAGCCGTTGACGTTTTCCCAAAATTTTTCGCAAACCTCTCTGAGATGAAGAGTCCTTTTTGTGCAATTCCAAATGTGAAGTAAGTCTCCTTATTTTAGTGGTGAAACCGAATACTTGAAATTCAACAGACCCTCTGTTTTCTTCGTTTTCTTTTTGAGAAATAATTGAAATGAGTGAATTTTTGACCATAAAAAGATGCTTAGCCCCCTTTTTTTACAGATATGGATTTTACTGATCAGTAATAATAATGCCATTCATTTTAATGTGGTATATACAATAATAGAATTTTTGAACTACTAATTTTCTGAAGTCAAATCAATCAATCCAATTTTTAATTGGATTTAGATAGAGGATAGAAAAGGATTGGTACATTTTCGCATCGAAGAATTTATACAGAAGCGGGTTCTGTTGATTTCTTTTGCGATCTAATTGAGACAAATTTCGTATTGGCTATTCGAATGAAATGTAAGACATGTGATGTGTGTATTTGGTTGCTTTCATATACCCTATAAGCATATAGTAAGCATATAAGTATATAGTAAACGTAAACATATAGTGAAAAAGTGTATTATTCACGAATTTTTAATTCGTGGATACATCCGTATCCTTAATATACAAAAATGACTGCCTTTGTTGGTATCAAACCAAGAACGATTCATACAAGCTAAATCTTCTAATCGATAATTAGGCCAAAGAAAAAGCTTTAATTTCATTAATTTATTTTTCTCTCTATCCATATGTTTATTATCAGCCGAAACTTGGTTGCTGTTTTTTACGTTCTTCTCGTTCCAAAATACCGAATTTCTATCTACACCATTCCTACTCTTTGAATTGAAACAAATTAGAATTCTAAATTTTCTACGACATCTAAACGATAAAATAATTTCAGGAACAGGCAAATCTAAATGAGCTTTGTGCCTAGTTTCAGTTATTCTTTGATGTGGTGAACTAGCTTCATAAAAATTTTTCTTAGAAACATATCTTTGTTCTTGGTATTTTTGATTAGTTTGGTGCTTACTCTTATGAAATAAGGAAATACCTATGATTTGATACATAATCAATTGTCCATCGTCGTTTCCAGGCAAATGAATGGGGTCTATAATCAATACTCCCTTTTTTATCAATTCTGTAAGAGTTAAACTCTTCTGAATCAACATTATATCCAAACAAATTTCTCTCTTTTGAATTGAGGATATAATAATTTTTCTTGGATCTATCAGTCTAAGTAGGAGACCATATACCTTGATATTATTGATCATTTTTTGATTCAAAGTCTCGTCCCATCTCAATTGAAAAAGCAAATAACGTTTCAGGAAGAAATAAAGTTCTGCTTCTGTGTTACTTTTGTATTGTTTTTGCTTTTTCCCTTTTTTCATGTCTGATCTTTCATAATTTTCTTCAATGTCTTTTTCTTGTGAAAGAATAGAGCGAAGGTATCCTCGGCCTGTGGATTCTTTTTGTTCTTGATTTCGATGATTTTTAGTCGATGGTATCAAAAAACTTCCTTTTTCCTTTTCATTGATCTTTTTATTTTCACTACTTTTTTTATTTCTATTCAAATTTAAAAGAAGTAATTTACTTGGTATAAACCAAGGTTTCGTTTTATATGCATTAAAAAGTAACACAAATTCTGGGAAGAACCAAAGTTCAAGATTCGATATGGGATGCTTTAACATTTTTTCATTCATTCCCATCCAATCAAAAAATACTTTGTGGGAGTTTGGTGGATGGATTTCTGGAATAATAAGATAAAAAAGATCTTTTTTCTTAATTATTTGAGAATTATTAGTACCAATCTGAGTATCTTGATTTCTATTAGTATCGATTGCGATCCAGGTTTCAATATCTACCCTTTGTATAAGAGAAAAATTGATGATTTTCCAATCAAAATATTTTCTATCCGCAGTTTTTTCCATAGGTAGAATATCTACCTTTCCTATAAGATTATTGATAGAAATACTCCTCAGCATATCAAAAACAAAAAAAAGGGTGTCTTTGTGTGTGTTATAAGAAATCTCTTGGTTCTTATTTCCTTGAAACGGAGATCTAGAAAAAAAGCATTCTGTTTTATTTTCATAATCATAATTCATAAATTTATATGATAAAAGATCATATCTATAGTATTTTTTAAAATTATCTTTTTTATTCGATTTATTCGCTAATGAATAGACTTCATTTTTTTGTTGTTTTTTGGAATCAATTAATTCGTTTTTTTCATATGAATCCCATTTGCTAAAATCTTCCTTTTTCGTCATACGACAGTGGCGAACTCTATTTCGCCACTTTTCTGATATTAATCTAGACCATCTCATCTGAGATAAATCGTATTGATTATAGCTTTTCAACCATCCTTTCCATTGATTCATTTTAGAACTCGAAACTCCTAATTTCGAATGAAACATCTCTTCTATTTCAAAAGAATCCTTTATTTCAGGCTTAAGAAAAAAACGGATTCCTTGATATTGAAGAATAGATCTTAATTGAGACGAGTTACTAACTTGAATTTTTGATAATTTGTAAAAAACATATGCTTGTGACATGTAGGGTAAGTCATAAAAATAATGTGAATCTTTTTTACTAATACTATCAAGTGGCTTTTTTATAGTTGATAAAAACGGAATTGGATTTTTATTTTTTTTATTAATATTTTTTTTCTTTCTTTCATTATTGTAAATGAATTTATCAATAATTTTTTTTGTTGATTTAAGAAGAAGTTCTATATTTCTTTTGGGAATATTAATGATAGATAAAAACACATATGTGTATATTCTTTCAATGAAGAAGTTCAAAAAGGGGGATAATTTAGAGATTAATCGAGCATTTCTTCTTTTTAATATTTTCCATTTTGTTAATCTTTTAGCATTATAACTTGTTTTGTTAGGACTAATATTATTTATTCTTGTAGTGACTTTTTTCTTCTCTTTTATAATTCT